CTATAACTAGTTATTTCGGTTTTTTACTAGCGGCTTTAACGCTAACCTCGGCTCTATTTATTGGTCTGAGTAAGATAGGACTTATTTGAAATTAATTGAATGAATAATTCATAAAAAGAAATCCTTCTGTGGTATTCCATATATTTGGTAGTTCCTTACCGTGTTAATTACCAATTATTGGGAATTGAGATTCCTAAGCAATACGAATTAATAGTAATATTTCGGGATAGATATTACCTCCCCTTTTCCCTTTTCAAATAAATTAAATTGAAATGATTGAAGTTTTTCTATTTGGAATTGTCTTAGGTCTAATTCCTATTACTTTGGCTGGATTATTCGTAACCGCATATTTACAATACAGGCGTGGTGATCAGTTGGACCTTTGATTAATATTAATTCACATCTCTTTTTTTAACTGACCTCCTCCTTTCTTTAATTTAATTTTTGGGGGGGTCAAAGGTCAAATTCAGATTGCTGTATTTCAGTTCAGTGGAATTTTCGATCTAACAAGACAAGAGCAGAATCACGCTCTGTAGGATTTGAACCTACGACATTGGGTTTTGGAGACCCACGTTCTACCGAACTGAACTAAGAGCGCTTTCTTACCACAACGGAAAAGACTGTAAAGAAGGGGATTCTTTTTTTTATATAGTATAGAACCCCCCCAAAAATTTCAACCCAAATAAATACTTCTTGCATATGTATACTATCATAAAATTGAAAATTATGTATTATGTATGTCCAAATTGAATCGCTCTAAAATGTATCTCTGGTTACTGCTTCGAGGAGGTAGGGATGACAGGATTTGAACCCGTGACATTTTGTACCCAAAACAAACGCGCTACCAAGCTGCGCTACATCCCTTTCAACTGGTCTACAGTATCATTGTAGAAAATCCCCGTCTTGTTTTCCACATCCTTATTTTATTTCCATTTCCTTCCTTTCTATGCAAAATTTATCTTGCCATTTCTTCCTCTTGGTCTCATATCATATAACATATAATAATAAATTAATATTTTTCTCGGGAATTCTCAGGCGCAAAGGGACCCGTTTTTTTGCTTTAAGAAAAAGAAAATCTTCTCTACCGAATCATTGCACATGTCAAGTTGAATTTTTGATTCCACACACAAATACAGGTGGTCTTTAACTACATATACATCTCTTACCATAATGTATTACAATATGGAATATAAAAAAAAGAAGGAGGATTCTCAATGCGAGATTTTAAAACATATCTTTCCGTGGCACCGGTACTAAGTACTCTCTGGTTCGGGTCTTTAGCAGGTTTATTGATAGAAATCAATCGTTTCTTCCCAGATGCGTTGACATTTCCTTTTTTTTCATTCTAGTTATTGATATGGAAAGGGGTGAAGAAGATTAGAGATAGAGTCAAATATTTGTGACTAATCTCTCTTTCCCGTCTTTTTTTTTTTCGAATTAGATAGATTGAATACGGGGGTAAAGAGAAAGAAAAAAGTGGATTCAACCTCAGTTAAATTCGGGTTAAGGCTCAAATTAAATTAAGAATCAAATTAATAATAGAGTTAAAAGAAAACAAAAGGGAAATGTGACTAGAATAAGAGTATCATGCAATACAAGATACTTAAATGTGTACTGCGATTAGAAATCGCTTTCGAAATTGTTGTATTACTTATTATTTACTATATTAATTGCAACAAAATTTCATAATTTGATTTTGAGTTGTTAGCCACTTCTATTTTTTCGTCCCTTTTCCTTTCTTCTTATTTGCGTCGGATCGGAAAATAGAAACGCTGGGTGAATCAAAAACCCAAAGGAGGTTCATGGCAAAGGGGAAAGACGTTCGAGTAAGGGTTATTTTGGAATGTACCGGTTGTGTTCGAAACGGTGTTAATAAGGAATCAACGGGTATTTCCAGATATATTACTCAAAAGAATCGACACAATACACCTAGTCGATTGGAATTGAGAAAATTCTGTCCGTATTGTTTCAAACATACAATTCATGGGGAGATAAAGAAATAGATATAGATCGAACCTAGTGCTTGGGTGTCACCCTTTCAAGGAACATGAAAAAAATTTAGATATATATTTCTATTATTTCATATATTGAAATAAAAACAACTAAATAAATATAGACAAACCCAATCCTATGAATTTCTTCTATAATTTTTTTTTGATTTGATCGAAATAGTATTTTAGGGATAAGGAATAAACAAATTATGGATAAATCCAAGCGACTCTTTCTTAAATCCAAGCGATCTTTTCGTAGGCGTTTGCCCCCGATCCAATCGGGGGATCGAATTGATTATAGAAACATGAGTTTAATTAGTCGATTTATTAGTGAACAAGGAAAAATATTATCTAGACGGGTGAATAGATTAACCTTAAAAGAACAACGATTAATTACTATTGCTATAAAACAAGCTCGTATTTTATCTTCGTTACCTTTTCTTAATAATGAGAAACAATTTGAAAGAAGGGAGTCAACCACCAGAACTCCTGGTTTTAGGAACAGAAAAAAATAGGCTTACTTTTCAATTGAATCAAAATTCTAATCCGAACTCAAAAACAGATGGACGTTTTGTTCAAAAAATCCGAGAATCATTCGTGTCGTAAGAAAAAAAAGAATCGGGTAAGAGGAATAAATTTTTTTATCGGGCGTGTTCGCTCATTTTGACGACTTTATCATATTATCAGATTTTATAATACTAATTTCTACTCTACCTTCCCGGAGTTCATTCTCCAGAGAATTCCATTTCAAAAAGTTTGGCGGATTCCTTCCAATCCCCTTATTTTATGATCTCGTTGGAAATCATATAAAGATAATTCCTATTTGATATAGCTATTTGTGCAAGGATTTTACGATTAAGAAGCAACTGCCCCTTATACAGATTGTGTATTAATCTACTATAAATATAGGATGCCCCCGCCCCGCGAATTACTGCATTTATTCGAGTGATCCACAAACGACGAAAATCCCTTTTTTTCCTATCTCTATCACGATGCGCCGAAACCAAAGCTCTTATTTTCTGTTGAATAATTGTTCGAGTAAGTCTTGAATGAGCCCCGCGAAAACTGGATGCAAATAAACGCATTTTTGTTCTACGTCTCCGAGCTATATATCCTCGTCTAATTCTGGTCATTGAGTAAATGAAACTTTAATGAATAACTAATTGATTTCCTTTCTTTCAGTTATTCTTTTCCCCCTTCCTAGTCTATTAATAACAAAACGGATTCTTCCAATTTATAAAATAAAAATTCCAATGGCTTTTGCTACTATAACCTTCCCTACCACGCTTTTTTCCTTTTTTCTAGGCATTGGAAAAATCAAAATAGAAATAGCTAAAGAAATTGTGGGTTCCATCGTCTCTATGGTTACTTCTTAAACGGTGAGGTCTTCTCTATACACCGGAGCCCTTTCCTTCATTTTATTGGTAACTTGTACAGTTACCACTCTTTGGCTCTACCCATGAATTTTCCAGTAATGGGTCTTTCATAATGAGATATACCTTATACAGTAACGGTATTTAATTATGAAGATTGGTTGGGTAGCTGACCTTGTGAGTCCGTTCTTCTAAACATAATATTTCTACTTTTTTAAATAGGATTTCCCCCGCTTAATGGGTAACTATTTGTTACCAATGGGGAATTCTTTCTCATCTTAAATTGAAAATTCAGGTGATTTAATTTGCACCAATTGAAACCATAAATTTCATACACAATAGAAAGATATGATAGATCCATCTTTTTTAGATAGTGAATGGAGTTCTTCCATTCTATCCGATTCACCGGTACTGATCATTGATACTGGAAAAATTGTTTTTTCTTTTGTTTTGTCTCAGTCCATGATTTAAACGAGTCGCACATACACCCTCGTACATGTTCCTCGACGCTGAGGGCATCCCCCAAGAGCGGGGGATTTCGTGACGTTTCTGATTGGCTGTCTTGGGTTTCTAATAAGTTGTTTAATAGTTGGCATGCTGAATTATACATTATGGGCTGGTTTAGATTGATCCTAACCGGATGATTATGGATTTATTCGATTTCAATATATTAATAGAATATTAAACCCTTAATTAAGTAATTAAGAAGTAAGAAGATAAAATCTTAAATCGTATATTTGCACGAAGCTATTTTTTATCCAACCGCTACAAAATCAACAATTCCATGAACTTGGGCTTCTGTTGCTGACATAAAAGTATCCCTTTCCATGTCTTCGGATACAGCCCATAAGGGCTTGCCTGTTCTTTGTACATAAACCCTTGTAAGGATTTCGCGCAGTTTCAGTAGTTCTTCCGCTTCCAGGATAAGTTCGGACGTTTGTGCCTCATAAAAACCGGCAGCAGGTTGATGGATCATTACCCTGATCATATAATATAACACAATCAAAGGTTCCTGTATCTCGCACGAGGAGGCAAGGCGAAGAGATAAAGAATAAAATAAGAAAAAGATAGAATTGAACAACCGTACGGGCATTTTTTTTCACATTGCATACGGCTCCACAATGGAATTTTTTTACCTTTCATCGAAGAAAGAGAAAATGTGGGATCTATTATACCCAGATCGGTAAATGATCCAATTACCACCCTTCTTTTTTTTTTCGGAGGAGTTCCAAAATACTATGATGGCCCCGTTGCTTTAATATATTTATTTCGTCTGTGATTCAGCAATCCCAAAGTTTCTTTTTTTTTTTTTCGTACTCTTTCATAACATAAATGTTGTTAATAACCTGCCGGTGTGAAAAAAGTTTGTGACGCTGAAATCGACCTACGATAGGTAAGATAAAATCGGAAATACCCTTCCTTTATCTCATACTACTCTTTCGATACATAATCTAATATTTTGAAAAACAATAAAAAATTTGCATATCGAATTCGAAGTGCCATGCTAATATTACTTAATATTAATAATTCATATGGCGAAGGCATAGTCTTCTTTTTTCTCTTAAATAAAAAACCCATTGGCGCCAAGCGTGAGGGAATGCTAGACGTTTGGTAATTGCTCCTCCGACCAGGATAAAAGACCCCATTGAGGCGGCTAATCCCATGCATATTGTCTGTATATCTGGTCGCACAAATTGCATAGTATCATAAATGGCTATTCCAGGTATTACCCATCCGCCGGGAGAGTTTATAAGCAAATACAGATCCTTGGTCTCACTCTCCGAACTGAGATATACAAAAAGACCAATAAGTTGATTCGAAACATTGCTATCAATCGCTTGGCCTAAAAAAATTAATCTTTCTCGATAAAGTCGGTTGATTCGGATAAAATTGTATCCCTTAGGAGCCGTACGGGCACCTTTTGATGCATACGGTTCAACAAAACTAAAACTTGCGAAAAAAAATCAATGTGTAGCTTCCAGCCCTCTTTCTTTTTTTATAGCGGACTCCTTTTAATGAAGGAAGGGGCTTCTCTTTCATTTTTGAAGAACGATGCGTTTGGCCGGTTTTCCTATAATATTAGAATATAAAAAACAGTTTTATCGCACTAACTTTTCATTGATGTATTTTTTCATCGAGATCCAATCCAAAAATCACGATGCCATTTTCTTGTTCCTGAATGGGCTTCTTCCATTTTTTTAGGTTTATGCTCTACTCCGAGTAAGGATCCGCCCGATTTTGATTTGCACATATAGGACAAATGACCCCAATACCACGTCTTTGTTTTTTTTTTTTTTTTCATTTTTTCTCAATTTTTCAATTCATTTCTTTTATGTCTTCCGCCAAATATTCGACGTATCCATTATATTTATTATTCGATTGATTAACTGTTTTGGATCAGTGCTATTTAATAATTTCTTTCTAAATAGAGTTGTTTATGATATCTATAAGTCCTAATAATAGATATATTACCAATTGGGTTTTTCTAAACGGAGCCTGGATACTTAATTTTATTGGTCCAGCCAAGTCGACCATAAATTATTTGAATTGTTAATATTAATCTGGATACCTCTTCACAAAACGGATCTAATTGCATTTCATTGCACTTCACGTTACAAATTTTTGATGATTCAATCGCTTTTTTTGGGGGCGAAAGAGAGGATATCTCGATCGGGGGAGAGAATGGGGAAATCCCATATGACCCAATATATCTGACAGGGCGCACTATATGTCAATCCAAGTTGGATTTCGCTCTCCGGGAGTTCGAAAAGGAACTTTTGGAACACCAATAGGCATAAACTGAAAGAAAAAAGAATTAAGTACTCTATTTCACTTTGATGTGGAAACGTAATAATGGTTTTATTATTTTAATAATATTAGCTTTATCGTCATATTTTCTACATAGATAGAATAAGTTCATAAAATAAAGGAAAACAAAGAAAGTTTTTACGAATAGGTACTTTGAATGATGACTAAATATGGATGCATGCGCTCTTCGAAAAGGGAATAAACCCCCATTGCGTATTGGTACTTATCGAGTATAGAATAGATCTGCTTCTCTTTTTTCCTATGAACCAAATTGTTCCATTTTTACTAAAAGAATAGAACAAATAGTAACCCTTTTTCCGAGATAATCCACTGAAAAAAAAAGGGGTCCATAGCATAGTTTTTTCAATGCAATAAAGTTACATAGTGTCTATTTTTTGTTGATAAAGGGGTATTACCATGGGTTTGCCTTGGTATCGTGTTCATACTGTCGTATTGAATGATCCCGGTCGTTTGCTTTCTGTTCATATAATGCATACAGCTCTGGTTGCTGGTTGGGCCGGTTCAATGGCTCTATATGAATTAGCAGTTTTTGATCCCTCCGACCCTGTTCTCGATCCAATGTGGAGACAAGGTATGTTCGTTATACCCTTCATGACTCGTTTAGGAATAACCAATTCATGGGGCGGTTGGAGTATTACAGGAGGGACGATAACGAATCCGGGGGTTTGGAGTTACGAAGGTGTAGCCGGGGCGCATATTGTGTTCTCTGGCTTGTGCTTCTTGGCAGCTATCTGGCATTGGGTGTATTGGGATCTAGAAATATTTGGTGATGAACGCACAGGAAAACCTTCTTTGGATTTGCCTAAGATCTTTGGAATTCATTTATTTCTCTCAGGAGTGGCTTGCTTTGGCTTTGGCGCATTTCATGTAACAGGATTGTATGGTCCTGGAATATGGGTGTCCGACCCATATGGACTAACTGGAAAGGTACAATCTGTAAATCCCGCGTGGGGTGTGGAAGGTTTTGATCCCTTTGTTCCAGGAGGAATAGCCTCTCATCATATTGCAGCAGGGACATTGGGCATATTAGCAGGCTTATTCCATCTTAGTGTCCGCCCGCCCCAACGTCTATATAAAGGATTACGTATGGGCAATATTGAAACCGTTCTTTCCAGCAGTATCGCTGCTGTCTTTTTTGCAGCTTTTGTTGTTGCTGGAACTATGTGGTATGGTTCAGCAACTACTCCTATCGAATTATTTGGTCCCACCCGTTATCAATGGGATCAGGGATACTTTCAGCAAGAAATATATCGAAGAGTTAGCGCTGGACTAGCCGAAAATCAAAGTTTATCAGAGGCTTGGTCTAAAATTCCTGAAAAATTAACTTTTTATGATTACATCGGAAATAATCCAGCGAAAGGGGGATTATTCAGAGCGGGTTCAATGGATAACGGAGATGGAATAGCTGTCGGGTGGTTAGGACATCCTATCTTTAGAGATAAAGAAGGGCGTGAACTTTTTGTACGTCGCATGCCTACTTTTTTTGAAACATTTCCAGTTGTTTTGGTAGACGGAGATGGAATTGTTAGAGCCGATGTTCCCTTTAGAAGGGCAGAATCGAAGTATAGTGTCGAACAAGTAGGCGTAACCGTTGAGTTCTATGGTGGCGAACTGAACGGAGTGAGTTATAGTGATCCTGCGACTGTGAAAAAATATGCTAGACGTGCCCAATTGGGTGAAATTTTTGAATTAGATCGTGCTACTTTGAAATCCGATGGTGTTTTTCGTAGCAGTCCAAGAGGTTGGTTTACTTTTGGACATGCTTCCTTTGCTCTGCTCTTCTTCTTCGGGCACATTTGGCATGGTGCTAGAACCTTATTCAGAGATGTTTTTGCTGGTATTGACCCAGATTTGGATGCTCAAGTGGAATTTGGAGCATTCCAAAAACTTGGAGATCCAACTACAAGAAGACAAGTAGTCTGATGCAGCATTGCTCTGTTATTTTTCGCTTCTCACTTCTATTTTCTCTTTGTGATTTTACATAGGATACTGAAAAAGTCTGGATTTAAATCTCCGCCCTTTCGCCTTTTCTTTGATTTTTTTTTCTTTAATCGGGGAGATGATCCCCAATAAACAGGTATGGAAGCTATAATTGTAAACCGCGATCAAATTTATGGAAGCATTGGTTTATACATTCCTCTTAGTCTCGACTCTAGGGATCATTTTTTTCGCTATCTTTTTTCGCGAACCACCTAAAGTTCCAACTAAAAAATGAAATGATTTTTCATTATCTGAATTGATTTTTCATTATCTGAATTGATTTTTCATTATCTGAATTGAAGTAATGAGCCTCCCAACATTGGGAGGCTCGTTACTTCAACTAGTCCCCGTGCTCTTCGAACGGGTCTCTTAGTTGTTGAGAGGGTTGCCCAAAAGCAGTATATAAGGCGTACCCAGTAAAACTTACAAGTAATCCAGATATAGAGATGGCGACTAGGGTTGCTGTTTCCATTATTATATAATTTCAAGACCACAATGGATCTATGATAAGATTGTTTATTTACAACGGAATGGTATACAAAGTCAACAGATCTCAATGAATACAAAATAGGATTTATGGCTGCACAAACTGTTGAGGGTAGTTCTAGATCTGGTCCAAGACGGACGTCTGTAGGGGCTTTATTGAAACCATTGAATTCGGAATACGGTAAAGTAGCTCCTGGATGGGGAACTACTCCTTTGATGGGTGTCGCAATGGCTCTATTTGCGGTATTCCTATCTATTATTTTGGAGATTTATAATTCTTCCGTTTTACTGGACGGAATTTCACTGAATTAGATTTATAAGAACCCTAGCTTTTAAATAAAAATACAAAAAACGATGCATTTAGGCCTCGGCTTTTTATTTTATCTTATTCTTTTTTGGTAGTTCGACCGCGAAATTTTTGTGTTTCTGTATTTCCGGAATATGAGTGTGTGACTTGTTATAATTGATCCTATTGAGAGTACAGAGAGTGGGTCTGTCGTCTTGATAGAGATGGTTTTACCCCGTCGGATATTCATTCTAGTATCTGGAGCACGGAATATATGAAATATATCACGAAGTATTTGAACTATGATTCATACTTAATATTCAGACCTCGTGGCCGGATTCCTCAAATTTTTCCAAAGAAAAAAGTTTTCAATTGAAAGAGTTTTCTTCTTTCAAATTCCCGTTTCTGCTTTGATTTTGCTCAAAGAACAAACTTTTCTTTCTAGTTTTAGTCATTCTATCGATTCTACTCGTTGAATAAATGATGATCCAACGGTTCTTACTCAGGGAATCCTTGACTTAGCTTGAAGGTTTTATTGAATCATCGTGGTTCTAGTATGAATTTAAGGTTTCAATTGATTCCTAGGGTCTTAACAAGAAAATTCCTATCAATAATAAAGAAAACAAAAGTAAAGCTACATTACATACAAATTAAAATAACAGATGAAAGAAAAAAATAGGGAAATAGAAGATTCAAGAGGCCTGGAACGATCAACAGAAAGACAAGTGAGCCTACTTGATTTTTTGACATTCTAATTATAACAAAAAAAAAAAAAAGAGCTTTCATATTTTTAGCGAAAATTGAATCAAAAGATTAAGAAGTTTCCAATTTTCTATTCCATACCTATTTTAACCTGTTTTTGGTTTTTTTTGTTTGAGCTGTACGAGATGAAATTCTCATATACGGTTCTCAGAGGGGGAGTCCCCTTGGTTTACCTATCTCAATAAAGTCTACGATTGGTTCGAAGAGCGTCTCGAGATTCAGGCGATTGCAGATGATATAACTAGTAAATACGTTCCTCCTCATGTCAACATATTTTATTGTCTAGGAGGAAT